GTAGTGTAATAAAGCATCAATATTAATTAATCCATAATTAGATGACTATATTCATAAAACAAACAAATCAAGAGCTCCGAGTCACTAAAAACTGAGAAGATTGACTCAAGAAAAAAGAAAATTGAATTAGAGGCTCCATTGTACAATTCAGACCTAACCATTAATTGAGAAGCGATGGGAACGACAGAACCTGTGAATGCCTAAGATTTTATTAAAAACGAATCTTAATAATTCATTGGGGGGGATGGCGGAACAAACCAAGAACCAATCTATTTATTCTGAGGAATGATGTTCTGAGGAGTCATGGGCTAACCCTACACCTGAAATAGATAATGTAAAGAGTAAATATTCGCCCGCGAAAATTTTGATTTTATTGGATTTATAAATTGGGGCCAATCCGATATGATAATAAAAGGAAAAACAAAATAAAGATTCGTTAGAACCTTATAACATAACAAAACAACATTATCTATTTATATCTAGATAGCAAGAATTGTCTATAATAGAAAAAGAATACTTGTTTAGTTATATATCAAAACAAAATATACAAATTTCCAATAGACCAATAGATTAAATGAAATCTCAAAAAATCCCATGACGATTCGGTATATTATTTTTTCATTAAATCCATGTATATCCTATTTTAGTCGTTTCATTCGCGAGGAGCCGTATGAGATGAAAATCTCATGTACGGTTCTGTAGTAGAGATGGAATTGAGAAAGAACCATCAACTATAACCCCAAAAGAACCAGATTCCGTAAACAACATAGAGGAAGAATGAAAGGAATATCCTCTCGAGGTAATCATATTTGCTTCGGTAGATATGCTCTTCAGGCACTTGAACCCACTTGGATCACATCTAGACAAATAGAAGCAGGGCGGCGGGCAATGTCACGAAATGCCCGCCGCGGTGGAAAAATATGGGTACGCATATTTCCAGACAAACCGGTTACAGTAAGACCTACAGAAACACGTATGGGGTCGGGAAAAGGATCTCCCGAATATTGGGTAGCTGTCGTTAAACCAGGTAGAATACTTTATGAAATGGGTGGAGTCACAGAAAATATAGCCAGAAAAGCTATTGCAATAGCAGCATCCAAAATGCCTATACGAACTCAATTCATTATTTCGGCATAATAATTAGAACCAAAGGAAAGAGGTCTTTTCTTTGGGATGAAAAAAAAACAATTGTAATTATAGGTTTCTTTTTTTTTTTTTGATACACAATATTTCTTTTTTTTTGACTTCGCCCTTTGCACTGAAAGAACAGAGAAAAAAAATGATATGATTCAACCTCAAACCCATTTGAATGTAGCCGATAACAGCGGGGCCCGCGAATTGATGTGTATTCGAATCATAGGAACTAGTAATCGACGATATGCTTATATTGGTGACGTTATTGTTGCTGTAATCAAGGAAGCAGTACCAAATACACCTTTAGAAAGATCAGAAGTAATCAGAGCTGTAATTGTACGTACTTGTAAAGAACTCAAACGTAACAACGGTATGATAATACAATATGATGATAATGCTGCGGTTGTCATTGATCAAGAAGGAAATCCAAAAGGAACTCGAATTTTTGGTGCGATCGCCCGGGAATTGAGACAGTTAAATTTCACTAAAATAGTTTCATTAGCACCCGAGGTATTATAAGACGAGATCGTGATATATTTCTAGTATTTGAATGAAATAGATTAATTAATAGATTGATTATGTCTCACGCATATACCTTTTGTAATTATTATAAATATTATAATAAATAAATAATCTAGAAATAATATTAATTAATATCAAATTAATAAAAGATATAAAATAATAACATTATAAAATAATAGCATGTTGATTATATCAAAAAAAAGTAAAGAGCAAGAATAATTTTAGTTTATCATGGGTAAGGACACCATTGCTGACATAATAACCTCTATACGAAATGCTGACATGAATAGAAAAGGGACGGTTCGAATACCATCTACTAACATCACCGAAAACATTGTTACAATACTTTTCCGAGAAGGTTTTATTGAAAACGTGAGAAAACATAGGGAAAGTAAGAAAGATTTTTTAATTTTAACTCTACGGCATAGAAGAAATAGGAAAGGATCATATAAAACTATTTTGAATTTAAAACGAATCAGTAGACCTGGTCTACGAATCTATTCTAATTATCAACGAATTCCTAGAATTTTAGGAGGGATGGGGATTGTAATTCTTTCTACTTCTCGAGGTATAATGACAGATCGAGAGGCTCGATTAGAAAGAATCGGCGGAGAAATTTTATGTTATATATGGTAATCTTTCTGATATCCGAATTATATAAGAAACTTACATACATTTTTGTGAAAAAAGAGAGAGAAAAAGCGGGTTTCTAATATCACTCCTCATACATTAGTTAATATGGGAAGGGGTTTTAACTGGAATTAGGAATAAAAGAAACAAATGGATTCATGAGGGTTTAATTACTGAATCACTTCCCAATGGTATGTTCCAGGTTCGTTTCTAT